AGATTAGGCATACAGGCATTCCAACCTATTTTAGTAGAAGGACGTGCTATTTGTTTACATCCATTAGTGTGTAAGGGATTCAATGCAGATTTTGATGGGGATCAAATGGCTATTCATGTGCCTTTATCTTTGGAGGCTCAAGCAGAAGCTCGTTTACTTATGTTTTCTCATACGAACCTCTTGTCTCCGGCTATTGGGGATCCCATTTCTGTACCAACTCAAGATATGCTTATTGGACTTTACGTATTAACGAGCGGAAATCGTCGAGGTATTTGTGCAAATAGGTATAATCCGTATAATTGTAGAAATTCTCAAAATGAAAAAGTTCGCGATAATAACTATAAGTATATGAAAAAAAAAGAACCTTTTTTTTGTAATTCCTATGATGCCATTGGAGCTTATCGACAAAAAAGAATCAATTTCGATAGTCCTTTTTGGCTCCGGTGGCGATTAGATCAATGTATTATGTTGTCAAGAGAAGCTCCTATCGAAGTTTATTATGAGTCTTTGGGTACCTATCATGAGGTTTATGGGCATTATTTAGTAATAAGAAATATCAAAAAAGAAATTCGTTGTATATACATTCGAACCACTGTTGGTCATATTTCTTTTTATCGAGAAATCGAAGAAGCTATACAAGGTTTTTGCCGCGCTTATTCATATGGTATTTAATCATATAAATGGTTGGCATCTAAGCTAGGTAAATTTATAATACCAGTCTAAATTCAGTTCTCTCCCATTCAACTATGATCATAGTTTCCAATTTTCTACGTGAATCAAGATAAAGAAAAGGAAGTTTTCCAATCATTCACTCAAACCCATTGTCGAACTGAATCCGACTGAGCAGAATATGGAGGTACTTATGGCAGAACGGGCCGATCTAGTCTTTCACAATAAAGTGATAGGTGGAACTGCCATTAAACGAATTATTAGCAGATTAATAGATCATTTCGGAATGGCATATACATCACACATTCTGGATCAAGTAAAGACTCTGGGATTCCGTCAAGCTACTGCTACATCTATTTCATTAGGAATTGATGACCTTTTAACAATACCTTCGAAGGGATGGTTGGTCCAAGATGCTGAACAACAAAGTTTGATTTTGGAAAAGCATCATCATTATGGGAATGTACATGCGGTAGAAAAATTACGCCAATCTATTGAGATATGGTATGCTACAAGTGAATATTTGAGACAAGAAATGAATCCTAATTTTAGGATGACTGACCCCTTTAATCCAGTCCATGTAATGTCTTTTTCAGGAGCTAGAGGAAATGCATCTCAAGTGCACCAATTAGTCGGCATGAGAGGATTAATGTCAGATCCACAAGGACAAATGATTGATTTACCCATTCAAAGCAATTTACGAGAAGGACTGTCTTTAACAGAATATATCATTTCTTGTTACGGAGCCCGTAAAGGGGTAGTAGATACTGCTGTACGAACATCAGATGCTGGATATCTTACACGTAGACTTGTTGAAGTGGTTCAACACATTGTTGTACGTCGAACAGATTGTGGTACCATTCGAGGGATTTCTGTAAATACTCGAAATGGAATAATGCCAGAAAGAATTTTAATACAAACACTGATTGGTCGTGTATTAGCAGACGATATATATATAGGTTCACGATGCATTGTTGTTAGAAATCAAGATATTGGAATTGGACTTATCAATCGATTCATAAACTTTCAAACACAACCAATATTTATTCGAACCCCTTTTACCTGTAGGAATACGTCTTGGATCTGTCGATTATGTTATGGCCGGAGTCCTATTCATGGGGACCTGGTAGAATTGGGAGAAGCTGTAGGTATTATTGCTGGCCAATCTATTGGAGAACCTGGTACTCAACTAACATTAAGAACTTTTCATACTGGTGGAGTATTCACAGGGGGTACGGCAGAATATGTGCGAGCCCCCTCGAATGGAAAAATCCAATTCAATGAGGATTTAGTCCACCCTACACGTACACGTCACGGACATCCTGCTTTTTTATGTTATATAGACTTGCATATAACTATTGAAAGTAACGATATTATACATAACGTGATTATTCCACCAAAAAGTTTTCTATTAGTTCAAAATGATCAGTATGTAAAATCCGAACAAGTGATTGCTGAGATCCGCGCGGCAACATATACTTTTAATTTGAAAGAAAGGGTTCGAAAACATATTTATTCTGACTCAGAAGGAGAAATGCATTGGAGTACCAATGTATATCATGAGCCAGAATTTAAATATAGTAACGTACATATCTTACCAAAAACAAGTCATTTGTGGATATTATCAGGAAAGTCGTGCAAGTCTGATGCAGTCTCTTTTTCATTTCGTAAGGATCAAGATCAAATCAATATTCATTCTCTTTCTATTGAAAAAAGAAATATTTCTAACCTTTTAGTAAGTAATGATCAAGTACCACATAAATTCTTTAGTTTCAATACTTTTGATAAAAAAGAAAGAAAGATTCCCAATTATTCAATATTTAATCAAATCATATGTACGGATCATTATCATTTTATGCATCCTACTATTTTCCATGATACTTCGAATTTATTGGCAAAAAGACGAAGAAATAGATTCATTATTTCATTTCCATTCCAATCGATTCAAGAGCGAAACAACAAACTAATGTCCTCTTCTGGTATCTCGATTGAAATACCTATCAATGGTATTTTTCACAGAAATAGTATTCTTGCTTATTTCGATGATCCTCAATACAGAACACAGAGTTCCGGAATTACTAAATATAGAACTATTGGAATTCATTCCATTTTTCAAAAAGAGGATTTAATTGAGTATCGAGGAGTGAAAGAATTGAAACCAAAATACCAAATCAAAGTAGATCGATTTTTTTTTATTCCCGAGGAAGTGCATATTTTACCCGAATCTTGCTCTATAATGGTGCGGAACAATAGTATCGTTGGAGTAGGTACACCAATCACTTTAAATATAAAAAGTAGAGTAGGCGGATTGGTACGAGTGGAAAAGAAAAAAAAAAAGATTGAATTAAAAATATTTTCGGGAAATATCCATTTTCCGGGAGAGATGGATAAGATATCCCGACACAGTGCCATTTTGATACCACCCGGAATGGTAAAAAAAAAAAATTCTAAGGAATCAAAAAAAATGAAAAATTGGATCTATGTCCAATGGATTACAACTACCGAGAAAAAGTATTTTGTTTTGGTTCGACCTGTAATTCTATATGAAATAGCAGATGGTATTAATTTAGTCAAACTTTTTCCCCAAGATATGTTCCAAGAAATAGATACTCTGGAACTTAAAGTTCTCAATTATATTCTTTATGGAAATGGAAAATCAATTCGGGGAATTTCTGACACAAGGATTCAATTAGTTCGGACTTGTTTAGTCTTGAATTGGGATGAAGACAAAAAAAGTTCTTCTATTCAAGAGTCCCTCGTTTCTTTTGTTGAAGTAAGTACAAATGGTTTGATTGGGCATTTCTTAAGAATTAACTTAGTAAAATCTCATATTTCGTATATCAGAAAAAGGAATGATCCGTCCGGTTCAGGATTCATCTCAAATAACGAATCGGATCGGATCAATATTAATCCATTTTATTCTATTTTTTCCTTGGAAAAAATTCAACAATCATTTAGCCAAAATCACGGAACTATTCGTATGTTGTTGAATAGAAATAAGGAATACCGATCTTTGATAATCTTGTCATCATCTAATTGTTTTCAAATGGGACCGTTCAACACTCTAAAATATCACAATGGTGTAAAAGAAGGAATTCATGGAGATCCCATATTTCCAATTAAGAATTCATTTGGACCTTTAGGAATAGCCCCTCAAGTTGCAAATTTTTATTCATTTTACCATTTAATAACTTATAATAAAATCTCGATAACTAAAAATTTGCAACTTGACAAATTAAAGGAAACTTTTCAAGTAATAAAATACTATTTAATGGACGAAAACGAGAGAATTTATAAGCCCGATCTATACAGTAACATAATTTTAAATCCATTCCATTTGAATTGGCACTTTCTCTATCATAATTATTGTGAAAAAACGTTTAAAATAATAAGTCTTGGGCAATTTATTTGTGAAAATGTATGTACAACTCAAACGAAAAATGGACCACACCTAAAATCGGGTCAAGTTCTAACTGTTCAAATTGATTATGTAGTAGTAAGATCGGCTAACTCTTATTTGGCTACTCCAGGAGCAACTATTCATGGCCATTATGGAGAAATGTTTTATCAAGGAGATATATTAGTTACATTTATATATGAAAAATCGAGATCCGGTGATATAACACAGGGTCTTCCAAAAGTTGAACAGGTATTAGAAGTACGTTCGATTGATTCAATATCGATGAACCTAGAAAAGAGAATTGACACTTGGAACGAGCGTATAACACGAATTCTCGGCATTCCTTGGGGATTCTTGATTGGTGCTGAGCTAACTATAGCGCAAAGTCGTATTTCTTTGGTTAATAAAATCCAAAAGGTTTATCGATCCCAGGGAGTACACATCCATAATAGACATATAGAAATTATTGTTCGTCAAATAACATCAAAAGTCTTAGTTTCAGAAGATGGAATGTCTAATGTATTTTCACCCGGCGAACTAATTGGATTGTTGCGAGCCGAACGAACAGGGCGTGCCTTAGAAGAAGCGATTTGTTACCGAGCTTTATTATTGGGAATAACAAAAACATCTTTGAATACTCAAAGTTTCATATCCGAAGCGAGTTTTCAAGAAACTGCTAGAGTTTTAGCAAAAGCCGCTCTCCGAGGTCGTATCGATTGGTTGAAAGGTCTAAAAGAAAACCTTGTTTTAGGAGGAATTATACCTGTTGGTACCGGATTCAAAAGAATAATGCACCGTTCAAGGCCAAGGCAACATAACAAGATTACCTTGGAAACAAAAAAAAAGAATTTATTCGAGGTAGAAATTAGAGATATTTTGTTCCACCACAGAGAATTATTTGATTTTTTCATTTCAAAGAATTTATGCGATACATCAGAAATCTAGGATTTTTTGATTTCTAAAAGCAAATTTATTCCTTTCAACGCAGTCATTTGATTTGGTAATAAAAGATAATAAAAAATAATAATGAATAGAAAAAAATGAATGGCCTGATTATGTGTCAACGGCCAATTTTCGGTAGAAGAGAAGGTTCCATAGGAACAATTATTTATTTCTATTTCAGGATACCAGGTTTCTTTTTTTTTCAATTAAAAAAAAAAAGTGTGGGGATAAATGACAAAAAGATATTGGAACATAACTTTTGAAGAGATGATGGAAGCAGGAGTTCATTTTGGTCACGGTACTAGGAAATGGAATCCTAGAATGGCACCTTATATATCTGCAAAACGTAAGGGTATTCATATTACAAATCTTACCCGAACTGCTCGTTTTTTATCAGAAGCTTGTGATTTAGTTTTTGATGCAGCAAGAAGGGGAAAACAATTCTTAATTGTTGGTACCAAAAAAAAAGCAGCCGATTCAGTAGCACGGGCTGCAATAAGAGCTCGGTGTCATTATGTTAATAAAAAATGGCTCGGCGGTATGTTAACGAATTGGTATACTACAGAAACGAGACTGCGTAAGTTCAGGGACTTGAGAACCGAACAAAAGAGCGGGAAATTCAATTGTCTTCCAAAAAGAGATGCCGCTATGTTGAAGAGACAATTATCCCACTTGGAAACATATCTGGGCGGCATTAAATATATGACAGGGTTACCCGATATTGTAATAATCGTTGATCAGCAAGAAGAATATACAGCTCTTCGAGAATGTATAACTTTGGGAATTCCAACGATTTGTTTAATCGATACAAATTGTGACCCTGATCTCGCAGATATTTCGATTCCAGCTAATGATGATGCTATAGCTTCAATCCGATTAATTCTTAACAAATTAGTATTTGCAATTTGTGAGGGTCGTTCTAGCTATATACGAAATTCTTGATTAATAATAAAATAAATAAGTTATTTGATTTGGTTGGAGAGTTCATAGATTTAGGGAATCGGTTATTATACCATTAAAAAATTGCGCAAAAACATAAAAAGAACAAATAGAAATATTATGTGATTAGTAGATAGTCAAAATAGAAATTGAAAATAGACAAGTAAAAGAGGAGATGGTTGAATCAAAATAATTCCCTTTCAAGTTCTATTTCTTTTAGAGGGCAATATGAATGTTCTATTATGTTCTATCAACACATTAAAAAGATTATATGATATTTCTGCTGTGGAAGTAGGTCAACATTTTTATTGGCAAATAGGGGATTTCCAAGTGCATGCCCAAGTACTTATTACTTCTTGGGTTGTAATTGCGATTTTATTAGTTTCAACCATTCTAGTTGTTCGAAATCCGCAAACTATTCCCACTTTCGGTCAGAATTTTTTTGAATATGTCCTTGAATTCATTCGAGATGTGAGCAAAACTCAGATTGGAGAAGAATATGGTCCGTGGGTTCCATTTATTGGGACTCTATTTCTATTTATTTTTGTTTCGAATTGGTCAGGGGCTCTTTTGCCTTGGAAAATCATACAGTTACCTCATGGGGAGTTAGCTGCACCCACAAATGATATAAATACTACTGTTGCATTAGCTTTACTTACATCAGTAGCATATTTTTATGCGGGTCTTTCAAAAAAGGGATTAGCTTATTTTGGTAAATACATCCAACCAACTCCAATTCTTTTACCGATTAACATCTTAGAAGATTTCACAAAACCCTTATCGCTTAGTTTTCGACTTTTCGGAAATATATTGGCTGATGAATTAGTAGTTGTTGTTCTCGTTTCTTTAGTACCCTTAGTAGTTCCTATACCTGTTATGTTCCTTGGACTATTTACAAGCGGTATTCAAGCTCTTATTTTTGCTACTTTAGCTGCGGCTTATATAGGTGAATCCATGGAAGGCCATCATTGATTAGTTTTCGAAATAGTCTTTTTTAGTTTAGTCTGCCACAATCTATGTGCAGTTCATGATAATCAACTTAGGGAACATAAATAGAAAAAAAAAAGATGAAATAAAGTATAAATAAAATAAGTATACAATTTAGTGTAATAGTAAAATATAAAAGATTACGAGGGAATTAATTGTAAAAAAATAGGAAAGAGATCTATCTAAAAGATCTCTTTCCTATTTTTCCTCAAAATACTCTTTGCTTAACCAATTTGTATTTTCCTTCAATGAATATTCTTTTTTTCTATTGTTATATCTTGTTTTGTTCATTCAATTCGAACTAAAACATATTAAATATTTTTAATTTTTATCAGATTATTTAATATTATTAGATTCAATTATATATATTATTATATTAGGGTATTCGATTTGCATATATTAGATATTGGTAACTAGAATTTTGTATGATATGGACACGTTTACAACATGTGATTCAAAAAAATATGTTATTTATATATAACTAGAACAGATTCCCGTTTCATTCACATTCAAGTCAACCCAAAAGATCATTTTCATAAATAAAAAATCAGAAATTTCATTTTGATCACTCAAATTATGATATTTCTATGCAATAAGTCGGTCTAATGAATTCATTTACATTGATTATATTCATATGGGAAAATAATAATAATAAATAAAAGGGCTTTCAAAAAAAAAACGGAGATTCAAAAAAATAGAGTAGGAGTGAGGGGGTCAAACTAAGTGTATATAATCTAATCGTTATAAGACAACTCTCTCTTTTTTAAAGGTTTCAAAAAATGATTATCGAATCCTATTGAATCTAAGACACGACTAATTGGTTTACGGTAGGGAAGAAAGACATATATATGTGATATTAGATATTAACTAGTTATATATGAATTAACTAGATATCTAAATTTGCCCTGCTATTACTGTAAATTTAGATAGAGATTCAAAAAACGAAGCTCTTATGTTTCATTTATAATTGTGAATTGAATATTGAATAACTAAAGAAATGAAATCAGGAAAAAGAAAGAACGAAGAATTCAAAGAATGGTTCCAAATTTAAGGTAAGATAAGAACAAAAGTTGTATGGATTTACAAAAAAACTACGTGGATCGAAAAATAAATATTGAAGTAATTCGGATAGTTCAATAAAGATTCTTATTTCAATTCGGAATTCTTCATTACTTCAACTGGATAAATCTTAGTAATTGAATAATTAAGTCATAATTTGTTGGTTGATTATATCATTAACTATTTCTTTATTTTATTTGGAGTACGAGGAACTTATCATGAATCCACTGATTTCTGCCGCTTCCGTTATTGCTGCTGGGTTGGCCGTTGGGCTTGCTTCTATTGGACCTGGGGTTGGTCAAGGCACTGCTGCAGGGCAAGCCGTAGAAGGTATTGCGCGACAACCGGAGGCAGAGGGAAAAATACGGGGTACTTTATTACTTAGTTTGGCTTTTATGGAAGCTTTAACTATTTATGGACTGGTTGTGGCATTAGCGCTTTTATTTGCGAATCCCTTTGTCTAATCTTAAAAAAAAATATAGAAAAAGAAAAATACATATTTCCGCGGGCTTTCTTTGCTGCTCTTGCTTTTTCAAATTTTATTAAGATCTCACTCTCACAATTATTTCTTCGTTCGTACAAGAACCCAGGGGAAGGACTGATTTAAGTAAGGGTGAAGAATCAACATACTGATTCGCCAGCTTCCTTCCCTTTTTTATTCCAACGAACCCCCTCCCCCCCCTTTTTTTTTTAATTAAGAAAGTTTTTTTTTGAAAGCGTTGAAAACAACTAGAGATTTTGCAATTGACATAAGAACTAGTATCGAATTCTAATAACTATCATTCTTATGGGGAATCTTCCAATTGACTGACCAATTTAGAATATAGAATCTATTTTTAAATATATTCTATATTTTCTAATAAATATTTATATTTATTATAGTAATATTATTACTAATAATGAATATGAATTAATAGTAAAGAATGAGAATTTTATTAGAATTATATAGAATTCTTCTATATAGAATAAAAATATTATATAAAATAAAGAAAAAAATCTAAAAATAGGAATCGTAGAAATATAATTAGTCTATCCATAAGAGGAGATGAGATCATATGAAAAATATAACCGATTCTTTCTTTTGCTTGGGTTACTGGCCATCTGCCGAAAGTTTCGGGTTTAATACCAATATTTTAGCAACAAATCCAATAAATCTAAGTGTAGTGCTAGGTGTATTGGTTTTTTTTGGAAAGGGAGTGTGTGCGAGTTGTTTATTTCAAAGAATAGATTGGATCAAACCAACTGCACTTTTTTTCGTTATAACTAGGAAAATGTGCATGATCGCGCGAATGACTTCTGAATAAATTAAGAAAAAAATAGTTAAGAACCATAGCATTTCGTGATTCATTGGTAAATCCACTTTGATTCTCTATCAACCAAGAATTTTGAACCATTATCATGGTTAAAACTAAACAGTTTGAAGTCTAAACGCAGTGTAGTACTCTTTCTACCACTATGTTAAGTTAATACTAATGGTTTCAAAAAAAAATGAATTTTTTTTTCGATATAGAACACTCATGTCGATAAAATAGTTTGAATCCCTTTTTACGTTTACGGTGAAAATTTGGAAAAATGGATATTTTATCTCACTTTTTATATAATGCGGAATCGATGACCTATGTATAAATTAATAAGAATTCTTTGGACTTAAAGAAAAAAAAAACAACTTTGCTGACAATTATTTATTTGATCAGAAGAGTCCTCCGAATATTTTGGTCTTGTATTGATAATCATTTTCAATATTTTTTCAATCTTTTTTTTTTTTTTGAAATACAAATAGACAAGAGGGGATAGACTCATTACATAACAAAGATAGGGAAATTTCCTATAAGTCCTATAAGTAATTGAGTGTGAGAGCCAAATGAATCGAAAGATTCATGTTTGGTTCGGGAAGAGATCATAGACATTTTGAAATGAATGGAAAGAGAATCTACTTTCATTAAGTGATTTATTAGATAATCGAAAACAGAGAATCTTGAGAACTATTCGAAACTCAGAAGAACT